CATGTTATACTATTCAATTCTCGACGATGAATCGATTTGATAGATCAGATATTGTTATTCATAATATTGATCCTATTCAGTATCATCAGGATCAATTCATCCCAATGAATTTACAGGAGTTAAATTTCTCATCTCTATGGGATTACATCCCGAGTTATTGCGAAGAAAAAAAATAAATAATGAAATTATGGAAGTCAATATTCTCGCATTTATTGCTACTGCACTGTTCATTCTAGTTCCTACTGCTTTTTTACTTATTATCTACGTAAAAACAGTCAGTCAAAATGATTAATTTGAATCTGAATTATTAGTTCTTATCAATCCTTTTTTCAATGATTGAAGAAATGAAAGAAAGGGATTAAAAGAAAATTCCAAGTCTTAAATGAAATGATCTGGTTGGAATCATAAAATGTGGTAGAAAGGACTATATATAGTCCTTTCTACCACACTTTAGAGTATTTTATATTATCTAATATTGTATACAATGATATTATCATATAAAGTTGTATTGTATACAGATATAGACTTTATCTAAATGGAGGGTTTATATAGATCAATTTACAATATGTATGTATATGATGTATTAGATGTGCATCTAATCTAAATAGTAGACTAGTACATCGAAATAGCAGTCTAATTCTATTTCTTTTTTTCGCTACATCCACTCGATTTCGATCAACCCAAAATAATCGAAGGCCAATTCTTCTAATTCCTAGGTTTCTTATAATTATATATATAGGTTCCGGGATCCATCAAAAGAATCAATAGAGGAAGAATAGTATAGGAATATACTATTTTTCATGCTTAAACATGACATGAGATGAGTCAAAAAAGCATAAAAAAATCTCTAGGAGTCTAAAATGTTAAATGTATGATATGTGGTGGATCACTCAGCGGAAGAAAGATCAAATTTTATTATGTGTAGAACCTCTTTGGACAACCACTAGTCACTTCCAGTAGAAAGTAAGTATCGTCGTAATCTAATAGCAGAACGATTTGTTCTTAGAACAGTGAAAGTAAAGAAAGAGAGAAACAAATAAAGAAAAAACTAGGGATTGGTTTTTTCTCATTGTAATATCCATAATTCTGGTAAGAACAGGTTTATCCAAACAGAATATTTAGGAGGAATTCGGTTGGAAAAAATTTCCTATCATGCGTAGATTTGAGTTTTGAAATACAACTAAACTATAGTAATCATTCGTTGTTTGATCGAATGGTTATTATTCATTATTGTCTTTCCAGTATAATTTTGAAAGAAAGACAAGCTTTTTAAAAATAAAGCTTCGAAAAACGATCAATTAAACAATTGATACAATTCGATTACTCAATCGATTACTCAATCGATTACTCAATCAATTATTAATATACCTAGAGTCCACTCCTTCCCCATACTACGAGTGAAAGGGAAAATGTAAAGACTACCATTAAAGCAGCCCAAGCGAGACTTACTATATCCATGTGAATTATATCTCCTATTTCTATGAAGGAATTATTCCATTATTGATCAATAATCATAGTAGAATCAATGGCGCAGAGTCAAAATAGGATTCTGACTTAAGGCTATTGATGAACCAATTCAATGAATCCACTCGTAACAGATTCTTTATAGGATTTCTGGTAGAATTGGGAAGTATTAAGTAAAAATACGATACACACACCTTTTCCTTGCAAATTGCAAAGGAATGCTCCTAATGGAACATGTGGGAATAGTAAGACCTATTGTTTGTTTTGTTACCTTTCTTTCATAAGCAAAAATATAAAAAAAATATACCATCAAGATAGATAACTATCTATTGGATACCTACATTTCCTATTTGATCTAAGCCTTACTGTCTTTCTTTCTGTGAAAGAATGGGGAGACATCACTACCATTATTACATACATTTTTTTTGTAATCCCCTTACACGACCAAAGAAATCTTTTTTTTTTTTACTTTGACTTTTACTCTGTTATTCTATAAGATAAGAGCCGACCAACCATCCTGATTGAATGTTTGAGTACTCGGAGTCTCTCGTAAGTATGGATACAAAGTATCTTCAGTCCTTTCCACAACTCCTAAATTGATTTCCCATCAGCTTATCCAATCTAATTCCAGACAGAGTCAGTAGACCCTACGTTAGTGTAGGTAGTGTAAGATAATTAGGAAGTCTTGATAGTCTTTCGTATAATCTTTTCTTCAATCCTAGGAGCAAAAATGGAATGTCCTTTAGGAACCTTTGGATACCAAGATTTCTGACCTCTTACTTTCGTAGTTCTGGAATTAATAAGTAAGCCTTACCTCATCCCTATTGGTATATCTGTTTGGGCCGCTACCCAGAACCCAAACAGAGCCAGATTTTGAGAAAACAACTTACAGTCTTTTATAGAACTATGTATTCTATAAATCAAGTATCGACAAGCCCCGTCCTTTGCCTTTGCTTATGCAGGGCAAGAATTTGTCGAGTTCTATTCTATCAGTAGAATAAGAAATTCTAAGTATTTTGTTGATCAGGCGACACCC